AGGAGGGGTTGGTTTGAGGTAGGCATTGAAATCCATAATTATTTTTGGAATTGATGGAGGTTGGTTTCAGATCTAGGGGGATGGATGTCTAAGGAAAATTGAATCATTAAAGTAGTAGGTTTGTATCAAGTGGTGGGGAAACTAGGTTAAATCGTTGAGATCTGAAAGTTTGTTGATGTCCTTAGTGGTATTAACATAGGTTTAGTCTCAGTTGTGTCAGTTGTGCACTCGTTCTTGTTTTTGGGGTTTGGCAAGATATTAATAGTTGCATGAGGCGCTAGGATTTAACGGGGGGAGGGGGGGTTTGGTAAGCCTACCAACTTAGTGGGGGTGGGTGCGCGTTGCGTACACGTTGCGTACACGTTGCGTACACGTTGCGTACACGTTGCGTACACGTTGCGTACACGTTGCGTACACGTTGCGTACACGTTGCGTACACGTTGCGTACACGTTGCGTACACGTTGCGTACACGTTGCGTACACGTTGCGTACACGTTGCGTACACGTTGCGTACACGTTGCGTACACGTTGCGTACACGCTGCGTACACGTTGCGTACACGCTGCGTACAAGGCCTGATGTCCCGTAACCATTGACTGAATAATACCCCACGTGTGGGTTGGAAGATAGAGGATACATAGACTTCATCTCCGTTGGAAATCCTTTCATGTTGCACTAGCTGTTATGTCCTGAACCATTAACTCTATTTACCCCTTGATTTCGATGTCCTCCCCCGCATAGACTTAACTTTAAGCTCAGCTACAAGTTATTTGACTGTGTTAAGGCCTCTGACGGCCATAGCTGGATCCAAGCATACCCCTAAAAATTAAAGATACCAAAGGCATGACACCACAGTTATGTGTCGGCATGGGCTGATTAGTCACTAACCCATCGAGATGTCTTATTTAAGAGGAAAGAATAGGCGATTTTAGGTGAGATGGCCCTGAAGAAAGAACCAGATGTCGTTTACTCCCCAAGTCTAGAAACCCCCACGGTTTATGGGCCCGGGGCGAGAAGAGGGATCCTTCTCGCAAGGGTTGCTGGTTTCACGTGAGTTGGTAGTCAAGAAATGACCTATTGGAGGTGATATGCGTGTTGACTGGGATTGATTTGACTTAATGTGGTATGTACGACCAATCATTATATGTACTATGTAAGATCAAACATTGACGTTGGCGGAGGATATTCCTGTTCTTGGTAATGCCATGCACGACTTCAGTCTATGTATTATGTAATATCATGATTCTACCGTACTAGCTTATATGCATGGGGTAAGTCATTAATGTACTATTATACATGCTATGTACTATATAATGTATGTACCGGTCAATATTATGCACGAATAACATAGGGGCGGGTGGTGTGTGGGTTGATACTGGGGAGTCACAGGGGATTGGTATGACTCCATTCATATGTAGGTCCAAGGAATAGTTTAAGTAGAATTTCAGCTTTGGGTGCTGATGGTGGAACTTGGAGTTTCTTCCTTGAGTCTGTGGGGGAGTGTTGTTCCCCTTTTCTGGTTTACAAGACCAGGGTAATACGATATACTACATAGACTCTTCATTTTAATAGATGGTTTTCTGCGATGCTTGCAAGTGGTATTAAGACTAGGATAATTAGGAAGTATAGGATGGAGGCTAGTTGTCCGATGATAATGAATGGGTGTTCAACAGGTTGGCCTCCAATTCAGGTTAGTGTGAGAAGGTCTGCTACTAGGAGTCAGAATAGGCATTGGCTTAGAGGCCGAAATGTTATGCTGCGTTGTTTTGATGTGTGGAGTAGTGGGATTACAGCTAGAACGAGAATAGATAGTACTAGGGCTACTACCCCGCCAAGTTTGTTTGGGATTGAGCGTAGAATCGCGTATGCAAATAGGAAGTATCACTCTGGCTTAATGTGGGGTGGGGTGTTAAGTGGGTTGGCTGGGGTGTAATTGTCTGGGTCGCCGAGCAGGTCGGGGGCGAATAGGACTAGGGACAGTAGTGCTATTAGTATTAGTACGAGGCCTAGGATATCTTTAATGGTGTAGTAGGGGTGGAATGGAATTATATCCATGTCGGATGGGATTCCAGTTGGATTGTTCGAGCCTGTTTCGTGGAGGAAGAGCAGGTGGACTATGACTATAGCTGAGATGATAAAGGGGAGTAGGAAGTGTAGGGCGAAGAATCGGGTGAGTGTGGCTTTGTCGACTGAGAATCCTCCTCAGACTCATTCTACGAGGGTTGTTCCGACATATGGAATGGCAGAGAGGAGGTTTGTGATGACTGTTGCTCCTCAAAAGGATATTTGGCCTCATGGAAGTACGTAACCCATGAATGCTGTAGCTATGACGGCAAAGAGGAGAATAATTCCAATGTTTCATGTTTCTGAGAATGTATAGGAGCCGTAATAGATTCCCCGGCCTACGTGCAGGAATAGGCAAATAAAGAATATGGAGGCTCCGTTGGCATGGAGGTAGCGTAGGATTCAGCCGTAATTGACGTCTCGGCAAATATGGGTTACGGAGTAGAAGGCGGTAGCGGTATCTGATGTATAGTGTATGGCTAGGAAGAGGCCTGTAAGGATTTGTACGGCTAGACAGACTCCTAGCAGGGATCCGAAGTTTCATCAGGAAGAGATGCTTGATGGGGCTGGTAGGTCGATGAATGAGTCGTTGATAATTTTAAATAGTGGGTGGGATTTGCGAATGTTGGTCATTGGTGTTCTTATAGTTGAAAATACAACGGTGATTTTTCATGTCATTGGTCGTGGTTAGATTCCATGTGAGAATAATGATGACATATATTGTATTCATTTTAAGTACTATTTTTGTTATTAGTTTTGTTGGGTTTTCTTCTAAGCCGTCGCCTATTTATGGAGGGGTTGGGTTAATTGTTAGCGGTGGGGTTGGGTGTGGTATTGTGATAAGTTTCGGTGGGTCTTTTTTAGGGCTGATGGTGTTTTTGATTTACTTAGGGGGGATGCTGGTTGTGTTTGGTTATACTACTGCTATGGCCACGGAGCAGTATCCCGAGGTGTGGGTCTCTAATAAGGTTGTAATGGGGGCCTTTATTTCTGGTTTAGTTGTTGAGACCGTGTTTGTTTTATGTGTATTAAATAGCGAGGAGTTAAAGGGTCTACTTGAGTTAAATGGTATGGGGGATTGGGTTATCTATAGTGTTGAGGATTCTGGGGTGTTTAGTAAGGAGGTGATGGGTGTGGCTGCCCTGTATAGCTATGGGGTGTGATTGGTGATTGTCACTGGATGGTCTTTACTTATGGGGGTAGTTGTTGTCTTAGAGGTTACTCGTGGAGGCTAAGTACGATTAGACTTAGGGTTAGTGTTAGGAGGAAAGAGAGGAAATACAGTTTAATTTGGCCCTTTTGGCTTGATACTAGGGTGGAGGTTTTCATTTGGATTAGGGAGATTGATTTGGGTAGGGCATTTTCCATTCAGGTGAGGTCTAGTAGTAGGGAGGCTGTTTTTTGGCTAAGGGATAAGTTTATTATGGGTATGAGACGGTGTATCACGGTCGGGAAATATCCTAGTATGTTGGAGAATTTAAATGGGGCTGAGGGGTGTTTAAATTTTAGGTTTTGTGTTGCTAGGCTAAGGTCTATAGCAATGGTGAAGCCTAGGATTGTTACAGCTAGAGCAGTTATTTTCAGGTATCATGGTATAGTTATTTGGGGTACGGTTATAGGGGGGATGGTGTTGGTGATGAAGAAGCCGGCGAAGATACTTCCGATTAAGAGGCGTTTGATGGAGTTCATTAGATAAGGGTTATTTTCGTTGATTAAAATGAGTGTGGGAAATCGGGGTTGACCTAGGAGTGCGAAGAAAATAATTCGGGTGCTGTATACAGCTGTTAGGGAGGTGGCAATTAGGGTAACTAGAAGGGCTCAGGCGTTGGTATAGGACGTGTTTGCTGACTCAATGATCAGGTCTTTGGAGTAGAAGCCTGTTAGGAAGGGCATTCCTGTTAGTGCCAGACTACCCACGGTCAGGGCGGTAGTGGTGAAGGGAAGAGTGTTGTATAGGCCCCCTATTTTTCGAATATCTTGTTCGTCCCCTAGGCTGTGGATAATGGATCCGGAGCATAGGAACAACATGGCTTTGAAGAATGCGTGGGTGCAGATGTGAAGGAATGCCAGGTGGGGTTGGTTGATGCCAATTGTCACTATTATGAGGCCTAGTTGGCTGGAGGTGGAGAAGGCTACAATTTTTTTGATGTCATTTTGGGTTAGAGCGCAGATTGCTGTAAATAGAGTGGTGGTAGCTCCTAGGCACAGTACTACGGATTGGATGGTTTTGTTGTTTTCGATTAAGGGGTAGAATCGAATAAGTAGGAATACCCCTGCTACAACTATTGTGCTAGAGTGGAGTAGGGCTGAGACAGGGGTTGGGCCCTCCATGGCAGATGGTAGTCATGGGTGGAGGCCGAATTGGGCTGATTTTCCTGTTGCGGCGAGGACGAGTCCCGCCAGGGGTAGGTCGGTGTCGTTTAGGTTAAGTGAGAAGATTTGTTGTAGGTCTCATGTGTTGGTATTAAAGAGGAATCAGGCCATGGCTATTAGGAAACCGACATCTCCGATTCGGTTATAGAGAATGGCCTGTAGGGCTGCGGTATTAGCGTCTGCCCGTCCGTATCATCATCCGATAAGGAGGAACGATATAATGCCTACGCCTTCTCATCCGATAAAGAGTTGGAAAAGGTTGTTGGCGGTGACTAGGATAAGTATTGTGATGAGAAATATGAGTAGGTATTTGAAGAATCGGTCGATATAGGGGTCTAGGTGCATGTACCACAGGGAGAATTCCATGATTGATCATGTGACGAACAATGCCACGGGCATGAAGATTATGGAGAAGTAGTCTAGTTTGAAGCTTATTGAGATTTTTAGGGTTTGGATAGATACTCAGTGTCAGTTTATTAGGATTACTTCCTGTCCTGATTGAATGAATATTATCGTTGGAATAAGGCTGATTGTGAATGCTCAGACGATGGTTGTTTTTACATAGTGTGGGTAGGTGTTGGTTTTGTGGAGGTTGAGGGTGGCCGTGATGATCGGGGTTGTTAAAATTAACAGGGAGACTAGGATTAAGGGGGTAAATAGGTTTATTACTTTTATTTGGAGTTGCACCAATTCTTTGGCTCCTAAGGCCAACGGATAACTACTATCCTTTAAAAGTGCAAGAAAGCCGTGCTGTTAGGCACGGGGGCATGAGTTAGCAGTTCTTGCATACTTTCTTGGTAAATAAGAATTTTCATATTCTATTGTTAGATTCACAATCTAATGTTTTAGTTTAAACTATATTTACAGTACAGGGTTCCTAAAATAATTTTAGGGTTAATTGATAGAAGGAGTAGAGGTGTGAGGTGTATGGCTATGAGGGTATTTTCTCGTGTGAAGGAGGGGATGAGATTGTTAATGTGGTACGTGTACTTGCCTCGCTGGGTTGTGATAAGTATATATAGGGAATATAGGGCTGTGATAACAATGTTAGTCCCTATAAGGATAATGGATATAGAAGATCAGGAGAACGTTGATACTACTACAAATAGTTCTCCGATTAGGTTAATCGTCGGGGGGAGGGCTAAGTTGGTGAGACTCGCTAGAAGTCATCAGGCTGCTATTAGTGGTAAAATAGTTTGCAGGCCGCGGGCCAGGATCATGGTGCGGCTATGAACGCGCTCATAATTTGAGTTTGCTAAACAGAATAGTATTGAGGATGTGAGACCATGTGCGATTATTAAGGCTGTTGCTCCTATGTAGCTTCATGGTGTTTGGATGAGGATGGCTACGATTACCAGTGCTATGTGGCTGACAGAGGAGTATGCGATGAGGGATTTTAGGTCCGTTTGACGTAAGCAGATGGAGCTAGTTATGATTATTCCCCATAAGGACAAGATTAGGAATGGATATGCTATGAAGTCTGTGATGGGGTTTAGCAGTATTGTGATTCGTAGTATGCCATAGCCTCCTAGTTTTAGGAGGACAGCAGCTAGGACTATAGATCCGGCGATTGGTGCCTCTACGTGTGCTTTTGGTAGTCAAAGGTGAAGGCCGTAGAGTGGTATTTTTACTATGAATGCCATTATGCATGCTAGTCAGAGGAAGGCATTACTTCAAGAGGGGGATAGGGGTTGGAGTCAATATGATGATAGTAGGAAGTTTAAGGTCCCTGTGATGTTTTGGATATAGATTAGTGCTACTAGGAGGGGGAGGGATCCTACTAGTGTATAAAAAAGGAAGTAGAGTCCTGCATTCAGTCGTTCTGTTTGATTCCCTCATCGAGTGATAATGATAAGGGTGGGTAGGAGTGTGGCTTCAAAGAGAATGTAAAATAAGATTAGTTCAGTGGCAGTGAATGTTATGATTAGGAACACTTGCAGAAGGATCAGTATTGTTATGAACAGTTTCTTTTGGTTTAGTGATTCGTTGGCTAAATGGTGCTGGCTGGCGATTAATATAAGTGGTAAAAGTCAGGTGGTTAGTATGAGCAAGGGTGTTGAGAGGGAATCGGAGAAAAATACTAAAGAGGAGTTTAGGCTGTTGTCGGTGAATTGGTTTAATATTGGTAGGCTTAGTAGGCTGATCATCAGGCTATATACTGTGGGGTTAATTCAGATTATAGTATGTTTTGATAGTCATACCAGGGGGATTAGCATGGTTGTGGGGAGGATGATTTTTAGCATTGTAGTAGGTTGAGGTTTTGTACGTGGTCAATGCCGTAGGTGTTGGACACTATGACGAGTAGGGATAGACCTAGGGCGGCTTCACAAGCCGCGAAGACTAGTAGGATGATTGGTATTATGCTTGAGGTGGTGAGGTGTGTGTTTAGGATCATTACTGCTACTATAACGAATATAGATAGTATTATGCCCTCTAGGCATAGGAGCGAGGATATCAGGTGGGACCGATATAGTAGTAGACCCAGCAAGGAAATTGTGAAGGCTAGTAGGGTGTTGGTATAGATTAAGGCCACTTGATAATTATGAGTGTGTTCATAATTTAATGAGTCGAAATCATTTGTTTTACTTAAACTAATTATCATTACTCGGTTCATTCTAATCCTTTTTGAGATCATTCATAGGCTAGGCTGATAGCTAGCAGGGAGATTAAGAGTAGGGCTGTGGTGAGTATAACTTCTAGGTTGTTAGCTTGGGATGCTCATGGTAGGGGTAGGAGTAGGGCGATTTCTAGGTCAAATAGTAGGAATGTAATAGCTACTAGGAAAAATTTTATGGAAAAAGGTAGACGGGCAGATCCTATGGGGTCAAATCCACATTCGTAAGGGCTTGATTTTTCTGAGTACACGTTGGTTTGTGGGAGTCAAAATGCGATGGTTACGAGCAGTAGGGCCAGGAAGGTGTTTGTTAGAAGGGTTAGCATAAAGTTTATTATTCTTTTTCGGGGTCTACCGAAACTGATTGATTGGAAGTCAATTGTACTATTTAATACTAAAAGAATAAGATCCTCATCAATAGATAGATACGTATAGGAATAGTCATACGACGTCTACGAAGTGTCAGTACCAAGCAGCGGCTTCAAATCCGAAGTGATGTTTAGATGTGAAGTGAAATTTTAGTTGACGTAGAAAGCACACGATAAGGAAAGTTGAGCCAATAATAACGTGTAGGCCGTGGAATCCAGTGGCCATAAAAAATGTTGAGCCGTATACTCCGTCTGCGATTGTGAAAGAGGTTTCGTGGTACTCTGAGGCTTGTAGGAGAGTGAAGTAGAGTCCTAGGAAAATAGTAATGAACAGGGCTTGGAGCATGTGGTTACGATTTCCTTCTATTAGGCTATGGTGGGCTCAAGTAATGGATACCCCTGAGGCTAACAGGACTGATGTGTTAAGGAGAGGGACTTCTAGGGGGTTTAGAGGGTGAATGCCTGTGGGTGGTCAGCATCCTCCTAGTTCAGGGGTAGGGGCTAGGCTTGAGTGGTAGAAGGCCCAGAAAAATCCTGAAAAGAAGAAAACTTCTGAGACGATAAATAAAATTATTCCATATCGGAGGCCTTTCTGTACGATTGGGGTGTGGTGTCCTTGAAAGGTACTTTCTCGAACGATGTCTCGTCATCATTGGTATATAGTTAGTATGTTAGCCAGTAGGCCTAGGGCTAGTAGTAGTGCGGAATTAAAGTGGAATCACATTACTAGGCCGGATGTTAGGAGAAGGGCGGACAGGGCTCCTGTGAGTGGCCAAGGGCTTGGGTTGACTATATGATATGCGTGGGTTTGGTGGGTCATTAGGTGTTGTCGTGTAGGTAAAGGCTAACCAGCAGTGTGAATACATAGGCTTGGATTAGGGCGACGGCGAACTCTAGGATTGTCAGTAGCACAAGGATGATGAATGTGATGAAGGCGGTGGCTGTACTGATGCTTAGTAGAGCTAGTGTGGCGCCTCCGATTAGGTGGATTAGGAGATGTCCGGCAGTAATGTTGGCTGTTAGCCGTACGGCTAGAGCTATGGGTTGGATGAACAGGCTGATGGTCTCGATGACCACCAGTATGGGGATTAAGGGTAAGGGAGTTCCTTGCGGTAGGAAATGGGCTAGGGAGGCCTTTGTTTTGTGGCGGAAGCCTAGGATCACAGTTCCTGCCCATAGGGGGATAGCCATGCCCAGGTTTATAGATAGTTGTGTAGTTGGTGTAAAGGAGTGGGGGAGGAGTCCTAACAGGTTTGTTGAGCCGATGAATAGGATAAGAGATATGAGCATTAGCGTTCAGGTTTGGCCTTTAGGGTTGTGGATAGCCATTATTTGTTTTGATGTTATATGAATTAATCATTGTTGGATGGCGACGAGGCGATTACTAATCAGTCGGTTTGTTGAGGGGAAGAGAATTGTGGGGAATATAATAATTAAGATAACAATGGGGAGGCCCATTATCGTTGGGGTAATGAAAGAGGCGAATAGATTTTCGTTCATTTGGTTTCTCAAGGGGTGGTGTGTTTTGATGATTTGACTTCTAGGGGTTCCGGGTTTGAGTGGAAGGAGTGCTTTGAAACTTTTAGTTGTATTATAATAAATAAGGTGAGGATTATAGAGAAAATAGTGATAAGTCATGTGGATGTGTCTAGTTGTGGCATTTCATTAAGGAGGGGGCTGGTCCTCAGTCTTTAACTTAAAAGGTTAACGCTAGTTTAGCTTCTTAATGACTTTATACTATTGATGATGATCATTTTTCAAAGTGTTTGAGTGGAACTAGTTCAAGGACGATTGGCATGAAGCTGTGGTTTGACCCACAAATTTCTGAACATTGGCCGTAATAGAGGCCGGGTCGAGTGGATAGGAGAGTTGTTTGGTTTAGGCGTCCCGGAATGGCATCTGTTTTTAGGCCGAGGGAAGGTACGGCTCATGAGTGTAGGACGTCCTCAGATGAGATTAGCATGCGAATAGTTATTTCTATAGGCAATACGACTCGATTGTCTACTTCTAGTAGGCGGAGTTCACCTGGCTTCAAATCAGATGTAGGAATCATGTATGAGTCGAAGCTGAGATCCTCGTAGTCTGTATATTCATAGCTTCAGTATCATTGATGTCCCATGGTTTTAACGGTCAGGGATGGGTTGTTGATTTCATCTATCATATACAGGATTCGTAGGGATGGGAGGGCAATTATGATAAGGATGATGGCTGGTAAGATAGTTCAAATCGCCTCTACTTCTTGTGCGTCTATTGTACTAGTGTGGGTCAGGCTGGTTGTTAGTATGAGTGAAATAATGTATAGTACTAGAGAGCTGATCAGGAAAACGATCATTAGGGTATGGTCGTGGAAGTGCAGAAGTTCTTCTATAATGGGTGATGTGGCATCTTGGAAGCCTAATTGAAAGGGGTACGCCATAGAGATATAAAGGGGTTTAACCTATAACTTAACTTTGACAAAGTTATGTAAATTTTACTAATATCTCTCTGGTGGAGAAAGACATAATGGATATGATGTTGGCTTGAAACCAATATGAGGGGGTTCGATTCCTTCCTTTCTTATTTTGGGTTTACGTAGGTAGGCTCTTCGAATGTGTGGTAGGGTGGAGGACACCCGTGCATTCATTCGAGGTTGGTTGTTGTGAGTTCAACTGTTGATACTTCTCGTTTCGATGCGAAGGCCTCTCATACTATAAAGACCATTAGGATTACTGCTGTAAGTGAGATGAAGGATCCTATAGAAGATACTGTGTTTCATGTCGTGTAGGCGTCTGGGTAGTCGGAGTATCGTCGGGGCATTCCGGACAGGCCTAGGAAATGTTGAGGGAAGAAAGTCATATTTACTCCTACGAATATGATGAGGAAGTGGATTTTTGCTCAGGTTGAGTCTAGTGTATAGCCCGTGAATAGTGGGAATCAGTGGACGAAGCCGCCTATAATAGCAAATACAGCTCCTATAGATAGGACATAGTGGAAGTGGGCTACGACATAATATGTGTCGTGGAGTACAATGTCCAGTGATGAGTTAGCTAATACAATTCCGGTTAGGCCTCCTACAGTGAATAGAAAGATGAAGCCCAGGGCTCATAGCATAGCTGGCGATCATTTAATGTTTCCTCCGTGCAGGGTTGCTAGTCAACTAAAGACTTTTACTCCGGTGGGAATAGCAATGATTATGGTGGCTGAGGTGAAGTAGGCTCGTGTGTCAACGTCTAGTCCGACTGTGAATATGTGATGGGCCCATACGATGAAGCCGAGGAAGCCGATTGACATCATAGCTCAAACCATACCTATGTAGCCGAAGGGTTCTTTTTTGCCTGAGTAGTAAGTGACAATGTGAGAGATAATCCCAAATCCAGGTAGAATAAGGATATACACTTCGGGATGGCCGAAGAATCAGAACAGGTGTTGGTACAGGATGGGATCTCCCCCTCCCGCAGGGTCAAAGAAAGTGGTGTTTAGGTTACGGTCAGTTAATAGCATTGTAATTCCGGCGGCCAGGACGGGGAGGGACAGGAGAAGAAGCACAGCCGTGATTAGGACAGATCATACAAAGAGTGGTGTTTGGTATTGAGAGAGGGCAGGGGGTTTCATGTTAATAATTGTGGTAATAAAATTAATTGCTCCTAGAATAGAGGACACCCCCGCCAGGTGAAGGGAGAAGATGGCTAAATCCACGGAAGCTCCTGCGTGAGCGAGATTTCCTGCTAGAGGGGGGTAAACGGTTCAGCCGGTCCCGGCGCCTGCTTCAACTATAGAAGAGGCTAGTAGGAGTAAGAATGAGGGAGGTAAGAGCCAGAAGCTCATGTTGTTTATACGTGGGAATGCTATGTCTGGTGCACCAATTATTAGGGGAACTAATCAATTACCAAAACCCCCAATCATGATTGGCATTACCATAAAGAAGATTATTACGAATGCATGGGCGGTGACGATTACGTTATAGATTTGATCATCCCCTAAAAGGGCACCAGGTTGGCCTAATTCAGCTCGGATGAGCAGGCTGAGAGCGGTGCCTACTATTCCTGCTCAGGCACCAAATAGTAAATAAAGGGTGCCGATGTCTTTGTGATTTGTTGAGAAGAGTCAGCGGTTAATGAACATAGGTAAAATGGCCGAGTAGGCATTAGGCTGTAAATCTAAGCACAGGGGTCTGAGTCCCCTTTTTACCAAGCTCTGTAGTGTATACTACACGTTGAATTGCAAATTCAAAGAAGCAGCTTCAACCCTGCCGGGGCTTCTCCCGCCTTTTTTCCCTACGCGGCGGGAGAAGTAGATTGAAGCCAGTTGATTAGGGTATTTAGCTGTTAACTAAAATTTCGTGGGTTAGAAGCCCACCAGTCTAGAAGGGCTTAGCTTAATTAAAGTGATTGATTTGCATTCAGTTGATGTAAGATAAAGTCTTGCAGTCCTTATTGGCAGGAATTAAATGTACGCTCATTTGCTTAGAGCTTTGAAGGCTCTTGGTCTATGTTAACCTAAATTCCTAGTTTAGTGTTGATAGCATTGGGGCTAGGGGGAGTGTTAGGGTAGATAAAATGATTATTGGGGATAGGTAGGTTGTTCATTTTGTGCTTTCAAATTGTCACTTAATTTTTATGTTGTTAGTAGATGGGAATATTGTCAGGGAGGTAGTGTATGTTAGTCGTATGTAGAAGAACAGGTTAAGTAGGGCGGTGATGGCTATTAGGGTTGGGAGGATGATGCTGTCATTTTTTGTTAGCTCTTGAATGATTATTCACTTGGGTAGGAATCCTGTTAGTGGAGGTAGACCTCCTAGTGATAGTATAATTGCCAGAATGGATGCTGTTAGTAGGGGCATTTTGTTTCATAAGTGTGACAGGGATAGCGTGGTAGTTGATGAGTTGGTTATGAATAGTATGAAGGTTGTGGTTGTTATTAGGATATATAGAATTAGATTGAGAAATGTTATGGTGGGGTTGTAGGTTATGATAGCTGTTATTCAGCCTATGTGGGCGATTGAGGAATACGCTAGGATTTTTCGTAGTTGGGTTTGGTTTAGCCCCCCTCAGCCTCCAATTAGGATGGATAGGATGGACATAGTGAGTAGGATATCTAGGTTAATTGAGTGTGAGATTTGGTAGAGAATTGAAAGGGGGGCTAGCTTCTGTCATGTGAGGAGGATGAGACCTGATGATAGGGGAATGCCTTGTGTCACTTCAGGAACTCAGAAGTGGAAGGGCGATAGGCCTAGTTTTATGGTGAGGGCTAGGGTTATAATGGCTGAAGCTGTTGGGCTTAGGATGTTTGTGACGGTCCATTGGCCGGAGTGAAGGAGATTAATGATAATGGCTAGCATGAGTAGTATGGATGCGGTTGCTTGTGTGAGAAAATACTTGGTGGAGGCTTCTGTGGACCGAGGGTTGGATTGTTTTATTATCATGGGGATAATAGCTAGTATGTTTATTTCGAAACCAATTCAGACAAGTAGTCAGTGTGAACTTGTTATTACGATAAGGGTTCCTAGGATGATGGTGGATGAGATTATGGCAAAAATAAGGGGGTTTATTAGTACGGGAAGGATGTGAACCAACATTTTCGGGGTATGGGCCCGATAGCTTACTTAGCTGACCTTACTGTAGAATGTGGTGTAATTAGGTAGCACGGAGATTTTTGAAGTCTTAGGAGCAGGTTCGATTCCTGTCGTTCTAGAAATAAGAGGGCTTGAACCTCTATAATTTACTCTATCAAAGTAACTCTTTTGTCAGACATATTTCTTATATTTGTGGGGGAATGCCGGCTGTGATTACGGGTATTGTTACATGTCATATACACAGGGCTAGGGTTAGGGGGAGGAAGTTTTTTCATAGGAGGTGTATGAGTTGGTCGTATCGAAAGCGTGGGTATGATGCTCGTACTCATAGAAAGGAGACGGTAAGGAGTAGGGATTTGAGTACGAAGTTGGCGGTGTATAGTTCTGGTATGAGTGGGTTGTGGAACGCTCCTAGGAAAAGGGTAGTTGTAAAGATGTTTATTATAATGATGTTGGCGTATTCTGCTAGGAAAAATAGGGCGAACGGGCCTCCAGCGTATTCTACATTAAATCCAGAGACGAGTTCGGATTCCCCTTCAGTTAGATCGAATGGGGCTCGGTTGGTTTCTGCTAGGGTAGAAATAAATCATATTATGGCTAGTGGTCATGATGGGAAAATAAGTCATGTATGTTCTTGCGTGGTAATTAGGGTTGATAGTGAAAAGGACCCGCTTAGCAGTAGGACGGACAATAGGATAATTGCGAGGGTTACTTCGTAGGAGATGGTTTGTGCTACTGCTCGTAGAGCCCCAATTAGGGCATATTTGGAGTTTGAGGCTCAGCCTGATCATAGGATGGAGTACACAGCTAGGCTTGATATGGCCAGTATAAATAGGACTCCTAAGTTGAGGTTGATTAGTGGGTGTGGCATGGGTAGAGGGGTTCATATTGTTAGGGCTAGGGTAAGGGCTAGGACTGGTGCGATAATAAATATAGAGATTGATGACGTAAGGGGGCGTAAAGGTTCTTTGGTGAATAGTTTGACGGCGTCGGCGATTGGTTGGAGAAGTCCGTAGGGGCCTACGACATTTGGTCCCTTACGGAGTTGTATGTAGCCTAGTACTTTTCGTTCGATTAGGGTTAGGAATGCTACGGCTAGAAGGATGGGGACGATTAGTAATAGGAGGTTGATTATAAACATATTGTTAGAGAGAGGAGTTGAACCTCTGGCTATAAAAGTTTAAGTTTTATGCAATTACCGGGCTCTGCCACTCTAACGGGCCCTGTTTCTTGGGCAGGGTTATTTGTAGCTACTAGATTAAGATTAAATCATCTATTAACTTAAAGGCGCTTCGGTGGAGTAGGCCTTGCTTCTCTTGTCCTTTCGTACTGGGAGGAGCCTAGAACAGATAGAAACCGACCTGGATTACTCCGGTCTGAACTCAGATCACGTAGGACTTTAATCGTTGAACAAACGAACCGTTAATAGCTGTTGCACCATTGGGATGTCCTGATCCAACATCGAGGTCGTAAACCCTAATTGTCGATATGAACTCTTAAATAGGATTGCGCTGTTATCCCTAGGGTAACTTGTTCCGTTGATCAAATTTTGGATCAATAAGTGATGTTATGTTTCGACTGGTTAGTCTAGACTTTAATCACTCGGAGGTTTTTTTGTGCTCCGAGGTCACCCCAACCTAAATTGCTGGCCCATATAAAGGGAAGTTGGACCCTGGGTGGGTGGTAATATGTCTTTATTGGGTCAGTTAATTAAAGCTCCATAGGGTCTTCTCGTCTTGTTTAAGCATTCCCGCCTCTTCACGGGAAGGTCAATTTCACTGATTGGAAGTAAGAGACAGTAAAACCCTCGTGTGGCCATTCATACAAGTCCCTATTTAGGGAACAAGTGATTATGCTACCTTTGCACGGTCAGGATACCGCGGCCGTTGAACGGATGTCACTGGGCAGGCAGTGCCTCTAATACTTAGAATGCTAGAGGTGATGTTTTTGGTAAACAGGCGGGGTTTGTGTTTGCCGAGTTCCTTTTACTTCTTTTAATCTTTCCTTACTGCACTCCTGTGTTGGACTAACAATTTGTTTCGGTGACACGGTCTTGGTTTTGGGTTGTGCGTGCGTTTGTTGTTAACTATCAGTGGGATATCCGTTCTGATATAAACTTGTGCTAGGAGAACTAGTTCTTGTTACTCATATTAACAGTGTTGCTTCTATTTAATAATAGAATAGTCCAGTTGTGTACGTTAGGAGTTGGCTCGTCGTTTTGGGAATTAAGGTTGTGGGTTTGTTGAGCTTTAACGCTTTCTTAATTGGTGGCTGCTTTTAGGCCAACTATGGTGTTGATCGTGGCTTACTCTCTAATAAAGGTTGTACCCTGTGTCTAGTGGGCTGTACCCCTCTAGACTAGCTTTTAAACTTACATTGGAATTGTTGGTTTTTTCAGGTAAGATTTAAATTTGAACTAATATTCTATTCTGGACAACCAGCTATCACCAGGCTCGGTAGGCTTTTCACCTCTAACTACAAATCTTCCCACTATTTTGCTACATAGACGGGTTTGCTCTGTGAAGCTGTTTGTAGGTAGCTCGTCTGGTTTCGGGGTAGTTAACTTAAGATCTCTTTGCTAACTTGTTCTAGTTAAATCATTATGCAAAAGGTAAAAGGGGTAAACTTTGCTGTCTTGTACTTTTGGTCATCTTTCATCATTCCCTTACGGTACTTTCTCTATAGCGCCAAGTGAGCTTTCTATCTCCTATACTTTCACGGAGGTAAATGTTTTGATTTAGTCAATTGTATGTGTTGAGTTGGGTTGTGGTTGGGCTAGTACTTGTTCAAAGTGTTCATTATGTGTGAAGTCTCCTGGGTGTAAGCCAGGTGCTTTGGCTTAAGCTACACTTTGATATATCCAAGCGCACTTTCCAGTACGCTTACCTTGTTACGACTTATCTCCTCTCATACTACGGGCACGTGTTAATAGGTTTGGGCATTACCTTTATATTTGAGGAGGGTGACGGGCGGTGTGTGCGTGCTTCATGGCCTAATTCAATCAAGCTCTTTGTTCTTGGTTTACTACTAAATCCACCTTCCGCCCCCTGTTGCATGGGAGCTTCCGTATGTAATTTTAAGTGTTCTTTGAGAAGAAAATGTAGCCCATCTCTTCCCAGCTCATGGGCTACACCTTGACCTAACGTTTTTATGTCTTATGTTTGTGCTTACTACAGTTCCTTTTTAGGGTTTGCTGAGGATGGCGGTATATAGGCTGAATTGGCAAGAGCTGGTGAGGTTTATCGGGGTTTATCGATTATAGGACAGGCTCCTCTAGAGGGGTATAAAGCACCGCCAAGTCCTTTGAGTTTTAAGCTGTTGCTAGTAGTACTCTGGCGAATAATGTTGTTGTGTTGATTGTTTAGGTTTAGGGCTAAGCATAGTGGGGTATCTAATCCCAGTTTGGGTCTTAGCTATCGTGTATTCAGAATTTGTAAAGTCACTTTCGTAGTTTATTTTTATTTTAGCTATGGCTTTTTACAGCTTAGCTAGAGTTTAACTTTATTTTTTTTATTATTCTTAAACACGCTTTACGCCGTGTTTCTGTTGATTTGGGTTAATCGTGTGACCGCGGTGGCTGGCACGAAATTTACCAACCCTGGGGAGTAGGTATAACTTAGTCGAACTTTCGTTTATGGCTTAATTTTTATCACTGCTGTTTCCCGTGGGGGCGTGGTTAAGCAAGGCGTCATGAGCTACTTTGTAGTGTGCTTGATGCCCGCTCCTTTTAATCAGGCGTGATTTAGAGGGCATTCTCACTGGAGTGCGGATACTTGCATGTGTAGTTTTACCTAGAACCAACAGAAAGGCCAGGACCAAGCCTATGTGTTTATGGAGTACTGATACTCATCTAGGCATTTTCAGTGCCTTGCTTTGGTTGGTTAAGCTACATTAAC